TTGGGATCCTTCCTTTCTTCAAACGGAAGGTGAGAAGGAGATGAAGAATCATCTGCTTCCGGAAGAAATCGAAGAATTTCTTGGGAATCCTACAAGATCCATTCGTTCTTTTTTCTCTGACAGATGGTCAGAACTTCATCTGGGTTTGAATCCTACTGAGAGATCCACTAGAGATCAGAAATTGTTGAAGAAAGAACAAGATTTGTCTTTTGTCCCTTCCAGGCGATCGGAAAATAAAGAAATAGTTAATCTATTCAAGACAATTACATATTTACAAAATACCGTCTCAATTCATCCTATTTCATCAGATCGGAACGGGGGGGGATATACGTTACACCACGATTTTGAATCAGAAGAGAGATTTCAAGAAATGGCAGATCTATTCACTCTATCAATAACCGAGCCGGATCTGGTGTATCATAAGGGATTTGCCTTTTTTATTGATTCCTACGGATTGGATCAAAAACAATTCTTGAATGAGGTATTCAACTCCAGGGATGAATCGAAAAAGAAATCTTTATTGGTTCTACCTCCTCTTTTTTATGAAGAGAATGAATCTTTTTATCGAAGGATCAGAAAAAAATGGGCCCGGATCTCCTGCGGGAATGAGAATGAGACTCTGAATCATAGAACTATAATGAAATATACGATCAACCAACATTTATCGAATTTGAAACAGAGTCAGAAGAAATGGTTTGATCCTCTTCTTTTTCTTTCTCGAACCGAGAGATCCATGAATTGGGATCCTAATGCATATAGATACAAATGGTCTAATGGGAGCAAGAATTTCCAGGAACATTTGGAACATTTCATTTCTGAGCAGAAGAGCCTTCTTTTTCAAGTTGAAGTAGTGTTCGATCGATTACGTCGTATACGTATTAATCAATATTCGATTGATTGGTCTGAAGTTATCGACAAAAAAGATTTGTCTAAGGCACTTCCTTTCTTCTTGTCCAAGTTTCTTCGCTTTTTGTCTAAGTCACTTCCTTTTTTCTTTGTAAGTTTCGGGAATATCCCCATTCATGGGTCCGAGATCCGTATCTATGGATTGAAAGGTCCGAATGATCAACTCTGCAATCAGCTGTTAGAACCAATAGGTCTTCAAATCGTTCATTTGAAAAAATTGAAACCCTTCTTATTGGATGATCATGATACTTGCCAAAATTCGAAATTGTTGTTCAATAAGATACCAAAGCGGAAGATTAACTCATTCCATACTAGAAATAATCGCAGGAAATCTTTTGATAACACGGATTCCTATTTCTCAATGATATCCCACGATCGAGACAATTGGCTGAATCCCGTGAAACCATTTCATAGAAGTTCATTAATATCTGCTTTTTATAAAGCAAATCGACTTCGATTCTTGAATAATCTACATCACTTCTGCTTCGATTGTAACAAAAGATTCCCCTTTTATGTGGAATATGTGGAAAAGGCCCGTATCAAGAATTCTGATTTTACCTATAGGCAATTCCTCAATATCTTATTCATTCGCAACAAAAGATTTTCTTTGTGCGGCGGTAAAAAAAAGCATGCTTTTTTTGAGAAAGACAGTATTTCACCAATCGAGTCACAGGTATCTAACCTATTCATATCTAAAGATTTTCCACAAAGTGGTGACGAAAGGCATAACTTGTACAAATCTTTCCATTTTCCAATTCGATCCGATGATCCATTCGTTCGTAGAGCTATTTATTCGATCGCAGACGTTTTTGGAACACCTCCAATAGAGGGACAAATAGTCAATTTGGAAAGAACTTATTGTCAACCTCTTTCGGATATGAATCTATCTGATTCAGAAGGGAAGAACTTGCATCGGTATCTCAATTTCAATTCAAACATGGGTTTGATTCACACTTTATGTTCTAAGAAAGATTTCTCATCCGAAAAGAGGAAAAAAGCCGAAAAGAGGAAAAAACGGAGTCTTTGTCTAAAGAAATACGTTAAAAAAGAGCAGATGTATAGAACCTTTCAACGAGATAGTGCTCTTTCAATTCTCTCAAAAAAATGGAATCTATTACAAATATATCTACCAGGGTTCTTTACTTTGACAGGGTACAAATATATAAATTGGATAGTTTTAGATACCTTTTCAGACCTATTATCGATACAAATTAGAAGGCAAAAAAAATGGGTATCCATTTTGAATAATATTCTAGGTAGCTTATGGCGAATTCTTCAGAAAAAATTGTATCCTCGGAATCTGATAAGTAAGATTTCGAGTAAGTGTTTATATAATCTTCTTCTGTCCGAAGCAATTATTCATCGAAATAATGAGTCACCATTGATATCGACACATCTGAGATCGTCAAATGTTCAAGAGTTACTCTATTCAATCCTTTTCCTTCTTCTTGTTGCAGGATATCTCGTTTATACACATCTTATCGTTTTTTCCCGAGCCTATAGTGAGTTCCAGACAGAGTTCGAAAAGGTCAAATCTTTGATAATTCCATCATACAGAATTGAGTTGGAAAAACTTCTGGATAGGTATCCTCCATCTCAACTGAATTCTTTCGGGTTAAAGGATCTCTTTCTAGTTGCTCTGGAACAATTAGTAGATTTTCTAGAAGAAATACGGGCTTACGGGGTCAAATCAATATGGAAGAGGAAGAAGAAATTTAGGTATAGCAATCTCATCGATCTCATAAGTATCATCCCATCAAGTCCCATCAATCGAATCGCTTTTTCAAGAAATACGAGATATCTAAGTCATACAAGTAAAGAGATTTTTTCATCGATAACAAAAAGAAAAAGGTTGAATGATTCTTTTTTTTATGATAAAATCGAATCCTTGATCGGGATGAATGACGACATTGATGAGAAAGTAAAAGATTTCTTGCTTCAGCTCTCCACCTTAACCTTAACGAGAGAAAAAGGGATTGATCAAATTCTATTGAGTCTGACTCATAGTGATCATTTATCAAAGAATGACTCTGCTTATCAAATGGTTGAAGAGCCGGGAGAAATTTACTTACGATACTTAGTTGACATTCATAAAACGGATCTAATGAATTATAAGTTCAACCCATCCGGTTTAGCAGAAAGACGGATATTCCTTGCTCATTCTCAGACAACCACTTATTCACAAACCTCGTGTGGGGCGAATTTCCCATCTCATGGAAAACCCTTTTCGCTCCGTTTAGACCTATCCCCCTCTAGCGGGGTTTTATTGATAGGTTCTATAGGAGTTGGACGATCCCATTTGGTCAAATACCTAGCAACAAGGTCCTATGTTCCTCTCATTACAATATTTCAGAACAAGAAAATATGGAGCACCATTCCATTTTTGTATTATGATCCTGACGATGACGATGAAGACGAAGATGACGAAGAAGACGAGAATTACGATTTGAATCAGGATGAGATAGAGATTGATGATATTGAGGATAGTGACTATATTGAGGATAGTGAGGATTTTGATCTGAGTGACTTTGCTAGGGAGATGCAGTTTACTGTAGATGAGTATCTGGACGATATATATGATTTGGATCCAGCTCTTGTGCTGAGGGAACTAGACCAATTATATTTCCGCCTTTACTTCGAATGTGCAAAAGCAATGTCTCCTTGCATAATATGGATTCCAGACATTCATGATCTGCATAGGGATGAGTGGAATTACTTATCCCGCGGTCTATTAGTGAACTTTCTATCTCAAAGGGATTCCACTAGAAATATTCTTGTTATTGCTTCGACTCATATTCCCCAAAAAGTGGATCCCTCTCTAATAGGTCCGAATAAATTAAATACATGCATTAAGGTGCGAAGGCTTCTTATTCCAGAACAACGAAAGCTTTTTTTCACTCTTTCATATACTAGGGGATTTCACTTGGAAAAGAAAATATTCCATACTAATGGATCCTGGTCCATACCCCTGGGTCCCACTGCACGAAGTCTTGTAGCACTTACCAATGAGGCCCTATCGATTAGTATTGGACAGAAGAAATCAATTCTAGACAATAATATGATTAAATTGGCTTTTCATAGACAAACTTGGGATTTGCGAGCCTTGGTAAGACCGGTTCCGGAGCATGGGATCATTTTCTATCAGATAGGGAGGGCTATTGCACAAACAGTATTTCTAAAGAATTGCCTCATAGATCCTATATCTATCTATGTGAAGAAAAATTTGTGTCAGGAATGGGATCCTTATTTGTACAAATGGTACTTCGAACTTGGAACGAAGATGAAGAGATTAACAATACTTCTTTATCTTTTGAGTTGTTCTGCCGGATCGGTTGTTCAAGGCCTTTGGGGTCTACCCGATGAAAAAAATGAAACAAATAGGATCGCTTATTATGCACTTGTTGAGAATGATTCTGAGCTAGTTCATGGCCTATTAGAAATAGAAAGCGCTCTGGTGGGATCCTTACGGCCAGAAAAAGATTGCAGTCAGTTTGATAATGATCCAGTGACATTGCTTATTCGGCCCGAACCAAGGAGTCCCTTCGATATGATGCAAAATGGCCTTCGTTCTCTCTTTGATCATCATAGATTTTTCGATGACTATGACTATGACGAAAAAGAAGCAAAATACGAATCGCAGTTTCAAGAAGAGGACGAAGACGCCGACCCGAAACACATAGTGGAGGATTTATTCGATCACATAGTTTGGGCTCCTAGAATATGGCGCCCTTGGAACTTTCTATTTAATCCATTTGATTGGATCGAAAGGCCCGATTCATCGGAATTTGCCGATTGGGTTAGGGACAATCAGGGCATTTATAATGCAGAGGAGGAGCTTCAAGAGGACGAGGAGGAGATTTCTCATGAAGAGGATCTGCCTCCAGAGCAAGAGAATCCATTTCTTGAGCAAGAGGATGAGGATGAGCTTCAAGAGAAAGAGGCTTGGCTTCAAGAGAAAGGGGATGTGTTTGACGTGAAAGAGAAAGAGCATGTGGTGGAAAAGGAAGAAGGGGAGGATGCTTGGCTTGAAGAGCAAAAGAAGAAGCAGATAGCCGAAGAAGAGGCAGAAGAGGCAGAAAGGGAACAAAACCGAC